TGTATCGGGTGTACGCAATGTGTCCGAGCCTGTCCCACGGATGTATTAGAAATGATACCTTGGGACGGATGTAAAGCCAAACAAATAGCTTCCGCTCCAAGAACAGAAGATTGTGTCGGTTGTAAGAGATGTGAATCTGCCTGCCCAACAGATTTCTTGAGTGTTCGAGTTTATTTATGGCATGAAACAACCCGCAGCATGGGTATAGCTTATTAATACATTACAGAAAACCCTACTTGAGCCCATTTTTTTTTACCGCCAAAACCTGTGCTCAAAAATATCTTATTTTTGGGCATAGGTTTTTCTGGTCCAAGTGTATCTTGTCTTTACCACGAACAAATTTCCTTGGTTAACAATAATTGTAGTTTTACCAATATTTGCGGGTTCCTTTATTTTATTTCTTCCACATAAAGGAAATAGGGTAATTAGGTGGTATACAATATGTATATGCATGTTAGAACTTATTCTAACAACCTATGCATTCTGTTATCATTTCCAATTGGACGATCCGTTAATCCAACTAGTAGAGGACTATAAATGGATCAATTTTTTTGATTTCCGTTGGAAATTAGGAATAGATGGACTGTCTATAGGACCCGTTTTATTAACAGGATTTATCACTACTTTAGCTACTTTAGCAGCCTGGCCTGTTACTCGGGATTCTCGATTATTCCATTTCTTGATGTTAGCAATGTACAGTGGTCAAATAGGATCATTTTCTTCTCGGGACCTTTTACTTTTTTTCATCATGTGGGAATTAGAATTAATTCCGGTTTATCTACTTCTATCCATGTGGGGAGGAAAGAAACGTCTCTACTCAGCCACAAAATTTATTTTGTACACGGCGGGAGGTTCCATTTTTCTCTTAATGGGAGTTCTTGGTGTCGGTTTATATGGTTCTAATGAACCAACATTAAATTTTGAAACATTAGTGAATCAGTCGTATCCTGTGGCTTTGGAAATAATATTCTATATTGGATTTTTTATTGCTTTTGCTGTAAAATTGCCGATTCTACCCCTACATACATGGTTACCAGATACCCACGGAGAGGCACATTACAGTACTTGTATGCTTCTAGCCGGAATTTTATTAAAAATGGGAGCTTATGGATTGATTCGGATTAATATGGAATTATTACCACACGCTCATTCTATATTTTCTCCTTGGTTGATTATAGTAGGTACAATACAAATAATCTATGCAGCTTCAACATCTCCCGGCCAACGTAATTTAAAAAAAAGAATAGCCTATTCCTCCGTATCTCATATGGGTTTCATACTTATAGGAATTGCTTCTATAACCGATACGGGACTCAATGGAGCTATTTTACAAATAATATCTCATGGGTTTATTGGTGCTGCACTTTTTTTCTTGGCAGGAACGAGTTATGATAGAATACGTCTTGTTTATCTTGACCAAATGGGGGGAGTAGCTATCCCCATGCCAAAAATATTTACTATGTTCAGTAGTTTTTCCATGGCTTCGCTTGCATTACCGGGTATGAGTGGTTTTGTTGCAGAAGTTCTGGTCTTTTTAGGAATAATTACCAGCCAAAAATATCTTTTAATGCCCAAAATTGCCATCACTTTTGTAATGGCAATTGGAATGATATTAACTCCTATTTATTCATTATCTATGTTACGCCAGATGTTCTATGGATACAAGTTATTTAATACTCCAAACTCTTATGTTTTTGATTCTGGACCGCGCGAGTTATTTGTTTCGATCTCCATTTTTCTACCTGTAATAGGTATTGGTATGTATCCGGATTTTGTTCTTTCACTATCAGTTGACAAGGTTGAAGGTATTCTATCTAATTATTTTTATAGATAGTTTTCTTAAAGAAAAAAACTCCTATGATTTTTAAGAGTTGGTTCACTAATGAAAAAAAAAGAAGAAGGATTTTTATTCTCTTAAATCTTAAATAAAGTAAAAACAAAATATGAATTTGAATTTTCACCTAATATACTTGGTCTTTGCGAGAACCGTGTGAATCACTACACTACTTGATTCACACGGTTCTCGCCGGTTGACACAAGGTGTTTTATATACTTTTATATACACCGTATTCCACTCTTTTTGTATTCGTAAGAATTTTTCTTTAATTTAACTAGAGGTTAACGTAAATGAACCATAACTATGTAGCCCTATTCCTAATAGATTGACCCCAAAATAGCATATCCAAATTATAAGAAAGCCTAGAGTCGCCACAATTGCGGAATTTGCCCCCTGAAAATTTTTATTTGTTCGAGTATGCAAATAAATTGCAAATACGATCCAAGTAATAAAGGCCCAAGTTTCCTTTGGATCCCAACTCCAATATGATCCCCATGCTTCATTAGCCCATACTGCTCCTGAAAGAATACCTATGGTTAAAAATATAAACCCTAGGCTAATGACACGATAGCTCCAATAATCTAATTGTTGAATCAATTGGGCCTTGTAATAATTCTTAGCAGAAAAAAAAGAAGTTTTTTTAAAAATATTGTTTCTTTCATTCTGGTATTGGATTTCACCAAATGAAAATGACTCATTTAATTTTAATAAATTATTACTTTTATAACTATAAAAAATCTTTCTAAATGTAATGACTAGAAGTGCTACTGATAATAATGATCCACAAAGAAGAGCCGCATAGCTCAATATCATCATACTTACGTGCATTATTAACCACTCCGATTGTAGAGCAGGTACTAATATTGCGGGTTTACGTATTTCAGTTAAAAGACCCGAAGTAGCAAAGCCTTGGGTAAAAATAGTACTTGAGGCAGTTATTGTGGTTAAATAATTTTTTCTTATTTTGAAATAAGGGACTATATGAATAAGGGAGAAACTCCATGAAAGAAAGATTAATGATTCATATAAATCACTTAGTGGAAAATGGCCCGAATAAATCCAACGAGTGATTAATAATCCTGTTAGACATAAAAAAGTAACTATCATCCCCTTTTCTGACGAATCATATGGTTTTATGATTTCATTGCCCAATAAGGTTATCAAATTAATTGTAATTACAATTGAAACAATCGAAAAGGAAATATGAGTGAATATATGCTCTAAAGTTGAAAATATCATAAAAATGAAAAAAGGGAGGGAATCCCCTAAATTAATATTAATTAAGAATTATAAATCGGGAATTGAATTTATTTTTATTATAGGATCTATTAGGTCTGTTTTAGAAGATTACATGCCGCCACTCGGACTCGAACCGAGATGCTCTAGCACTGCTTCCTAAGAGCAGCGTGTCTACCGATTTCACCATAGCGGCTTGCTCGAACTAATAATAGCCTATTTATATTCAATCGTCGAGATTGAACAAGTCAATTCAATCAAATAAGTTTTTTAGTAAAGATTCAAATTGATAAAAAAAATGAGTTCAAAAGTCAATTTCAAGGTTCATTAGTTTCATTTTTTTTTTAGGGTGCCCGGTTTATTTATCTTTTATCTTAGGGCTTTCACGTAGTTTATCCTATTCTCAAATCCAACTTTTGCAAGTAGAGAATTCTCTCGATAAAAGAAAAAAACTGTTTTCATTTTTTTTTTTTTTTTACTTTTATTGATACTTCATTATTCATTATTTCTCGTTTATCTGATTTCATCAATTTCAAACAAAAAAAAATTTTCTCAATGAATCCAAAATAACCATATTTGGATTACTCCAATTAGTTGTACATAATATCTCAACAATGAAGTTCTTTTATTGATTGGGCTCAAAATTGGAGATATATGGTAAATATATTCCATATTCCATATAGTAATTACTAAAAATTATAAATTAAGAAGTCAGAAAGTTATGCAAAATTTTTTAACATGGAATCCATTAGTTTCAACAATCCATTAATTTGAACTATAAATATTATATCTGCCCTTACCGAGAAAGAGAAAAATTTTTCATTTTTGTAAAGGTCGATGGGGAAAATAAGACTCCCCACCACAAAAATCTTAGTGAAAATCTATTACAAAGAAATAAAAAATCTTGTATTTTTTTCTTTATTCTGCTTTTTTTTTTAGAATTCAGCAAACAGAAGAATTCTTTTTTTTTTTAGACATCTTATAAGATTGAAACCTGGTCTATTTCATATTGATTAGAATAGGGACTGCCAATTGTGAATTTTATATTAACAAATTATTGAGCCAATTTTTTGAGTCAACTCCATTCCGATTATTCCAATATTTTAGGACTTATTTGTTTGTCGTACAAAAAAACTTTTTGAATTCCCGGTAGAAAGAGATTTCCCTAATGACAAAGCTTTTAACGCCGCCCAATATCCTTTCCTTTTCCAAATATTTTTACGAATACGCTTTTTTGATATAGAAGTACGTTTTTTTGGAACTGCCATTTTAAAATCATTGTTATAGTTGGATGTGAAAGACATCTATTTTCAAAAAAAAATTATTATTTCTTTTTCATTATCTATTTTTTCTATAAATAATATTCTCTTCATAAAAAAGAAATATAGATATGTGAAAGATCCGTGAAAATGGGATCAAAAATTACTCGAAAAAACAAAATTTTGATTCCATACAATATTATAAAACAAAAAATTTTTGGTTTGGAACTCTTAATTCTCGTTCTTTATCTCTCAAATTTATATCTTTAGAATCTCCTAGGTCATAGAAATCAAACTTAATGATTTAATAAAATAAAGAAAGAACCTAAAAGACCTTGATTTTCGTCATTCTATACTTTATTTACATTTATTACATTTAATAAAATACCTCAAAGGATTGTAAACTTTTGCCTAATCTAATAAAAAACTTGAATCTATTTTTAGTCAAACTCGAGAAAAGAATAGACCTAAATTCAATTCAATTTTAAAATTCGAATGAGATTACTAATAAATCTGTTAAAGGATACATGGTTTGATAAAAAAATATCTCAGTCGTTTTTTACCCTTTCTCGATAAAAAAAGTTCATTTTAGATCTATAATATTCTAACGTTTACTAAGAAATCGTTTTGATTGAAATGGAAAACAATCAATCCCATAATGAATTAGT